TGATTCATGAGGATAGGAAAACATAGTGTTGTTAGTTTCAAAATAGCTAATATCAATAAAAGGCCATGTTATGCTTTTTTTATTTCTATCAATTCGATGTGAATCAGTCTTCTTCTGAAAAAAGGAAATCCTTCCATTATTATTCATTGTTAATAAGGATAATAAATACATTTTTTTTTTCCCTTCTTTTTTTTCTTTACCCCATAAAGATATTGAATGAAATGAGCTATTTTTTTTTCCATTGAGATTTTTACAATTAACGTTTAAATATCCTTCAAAAACAAGTAAATAGATCCGAAACATATAAAATGCAGTTAATCCTGCTGTGAAACAAGCTATTATTGCAAAAATAGGTGAATACAACCAACTATCATTAAGAATTTCATCTTTGGACCAAAAACAAGCAAAAGGTGGAATACCACAAAGAGAAAGTGTACCCACTAAAAAAGCAATTCTTGTAATTGGCACATGTTTTGTTAAACCACCCATAAGAACCATATTTTGACTTTTATCTGGAGAATATCCAACAATAGCTTCCATTGAGTGAATAATGGATCCGGATCCTAAAAACAACAACGCTTTTGAATAAGCATGAGTAATCAAATGAAATAAAGCAGCTCGATAAGCGCCCATACCTAGAGCTAACATCATATAACCCAATTGAGACATTGTAGAATAGGCCAAACTTCTCTTAATATCCTTTTGAGCAAGAGCTAAAGTAGCTCCTAATACTACTGTTATTATCCCTATAAAAGCTATTCCATTCATTATGGAAGGTATAACTATGAAAAGAGGAAGAAGGCGGGCTACAAGAAAAATTCCCGCCGCTACCATAGTAGCAGCGTGGATAAGAGCGGAAATCGGGGTAGGCCCTTCCATAGCATCCGGTAACCATACATGAAGGGGGAATTGGGCAGACTTAGCAACTGAACCGCCAAATAACACGAAGGCGCACAAAGTAACTAATAAAAGATTAACCTCATTATTAGAAATCAAGTTATTGAATATTTCAAACAAGTCCCGAAATTCCAAACTACCTGTTATCCAATAAAGACCCAAAATTCCCAATAATAAACAAAAATCCCCTACCCGATTAGTTACAAACGCTTTTTGACAAGCATTTGCCGCAATAGGACGTGTGAACCAAAAACCTATTAATAGATAAGAACACATTCCAACCAATTCCCAAAAAAAATAAATTTGTATCAAATTAGAACTTGTAACCAACCCCAACATTGAAGTATTAAAAAAACTCATATAAACAAAAAATCTCAAATATCCTTCATCATGAGACATATAATTGTCACTATAAATAAGAACCAGAATTCCAACAGTAGTAATCAATATTGACATAATAGAAGTAAGTGAATCGATCAAGTAACCAAACTCTAAAGAAAAATCATTATTTATAGTCCAAGACCATACATATTGATAGATAGAACTATTATTGATTTGATGAAGAGACAAATTCACCGAAAAAATCATAACTATACTTAATAAAAAAACACTAGGAAAAGCCCACATACGGCGAATATTTTTTGTTGCCGTGGGAAAAAGAAGAAGTCCCACTCCTATTAACATAGGAACTGGAAGTGGAATGAAGGGGATGATCCATGAAAATTTATGTGTATATTCCATACGAAAAAAAAAAAAACAAAAAAAAATGGATTCTTAATGAGTTTTGTTTCTTATTCGCCAATTTTATCTCTTTTGAAAAGATTCAGTTAATAAAAAAATGAAAATTAAGATAAAAAAAAAAAAAAGAATTAACCACTGTTCATTATTCTGAATTTTTGTCCAATATTTCCAAAAAGTACGAAGTTAAAATGGGTCAAATGATATGACTAAATTACTAGTGAAAAATCAACTTTTTTGAATAGTCATTTAAGATTTAAGAATATTAATAAATTAATATTTTTAAATTCTTATTTCTTATTATACAATAATTTATATCCCAAAAGTGGGGATAAATAATTAGACCAAAACAAAAAATATTACTTTATTTTGATATGAATCATAAAAAATAATCCATCTGATTCAAATAATAATTTTTTTGTAGGTTTTTTTTTTTTGATTCCGAATCATTAATTTGTTTTGGCACTAATTTTTTATTTTCCATTTCAAGAAAAAGACATATATCCTTGGAAAAAGTTTGTAAAAAGGATTATGATATTCAACAATTTACTTTAGATAGAAAAAGGGAATTAAGATACATTTTGTTTTTGAAATCATTTATTTATTTTTTTTTATGACCGAGTCGGCGGGATAAAGATAAAGGTTGGGTTTTTAAACTTTTTGATGTATTTTTTTTATTTCATGTATAAATCCAATATGAAAAAAAGAAAACGATATATAATATATAAGTAAATATAGAATATTAATATAAAAGGATAGTTTTTTTGTAAGAATTACAAGTTTTTTTTGTAAGAATTACATAACTAAACGATTTTTAGGAAAAAAGAGACTATGTTATTTTTACAAATCCACATTCCTTATGAAAAGAAATAGTATATAAATAGATAAGAAAATGTCTAATCTAATTAAAGAACAATTCATATTGAATAATAGATGTCTTTCACATCCAACTATAGCAATAAACAAACTAGTCTAATTTTTGAATGGCAGGACTGACAGTTCCAAAAAAACGTACTTCTATATCAAAAAAAAGGATTCGGAAAAAAATTTGGAAGAAGAAAGGATATTTGGTAGCATTGAAAGCTTTTTCTTTAGCAAAATCTCTTTCTACGGGGAACTCAAAAAGTTTTCAAATAAAAATATTGGAATAATCTAAATTAGCTGGACTCAAAGAATAGTCTAATTTCAAAAAAGAGTTTCCTATATATATATATTGAAATCCCTTGAAATCCCTTGAAGATTATTAGTTTTTTGGTCCTTTCTATTATTATATATTTATTTTTATATTTATTTTTTGGATAGTTTTTTTTTAGTTTCTATATCTTATAGATATCTTTATACAAACAAAAAATAAAAAATGAGATAAGATTAAGATATACGTCAAAATTAATATTTGTTAATGTTTTGAACTATTCAATATAAAATAAACCTCATTTTTTGTTTTAGAATTGGCTTTTTTTTTATTAAATAAAATTCTTTAATGTTTTGGTTTCTGAAATGCAAGATTTCTTTCCAAAATTGTATATTTCGGAAAGAAATCTTGCATTTGAATCGACTCTTTCAATCTCGACGATTGACGAAAAATCCTTTATTATTATTTTGAGAGCAAGCCGCTATGGTGAAATCGGTAGACACGCTGCTCTTAGGAAGCAGTGCTAGAGCATCTCGGTTCGAGTCCGAGTGGCGGCATGCCATCTTATTTTATAAAAGAATAAGTCCTATAATGAATTCAATTCCCGATTTCCTTTCATCTAATTTGGAGATCTTTTTTTTTTATATATATATATGATATTTTCAACTTTAGAGCATATATTAACTCATATATCGTTTTCGGTCGTATCCATTTTAATTGCAGTTCGTTTGCTAACTCTATTAGTCAATGAAATTGTAATATTATATGATTCGTCCGAAAAAGGCATGATAGTAACCTTTTTCTGTATAACAGGATTATTAGTCACTCGTTGGATTTTTTCGGGCCATTTACCATTAAGTGATTTATATGAATCGGTAATCTTTCTTTCATGGGGTTTTTACATTTTTCATATAATTCCAGGTTTTAGTTTTAAAAAACTTAAAAATCATTTAAGCACAATAATAGCACCAAGTGTTATTTTTATCCAAGGCTTTGCGACTTCAGGTCTTTTACCCGAACTGCATAAATTCGGAATATTAGTACCCGCTCTACAATCGCGTTGGTTAATGATGCACGTAAGTATGATGGTATTGGGCTATGCAGCTCTTTTATGTGGATCATTATTATCAGTAGCTCTTTTAGTCATTACATTTCGAAAAATCATAATAAGAAATATTGGTAAGAACGAGAATCTTGTTTTGAATGAGTCATTTTCTTTTCATGATATCAAATACATGAAAGAAAGAAACAATTTTTTACGAAACACCCCTTTTGCTTCTTATAGAAATTATTACAGGTTTCAATTTATTCAACAATTGGATCGTTGGAGTTATCGTATTATTAGTCTAGGTTTTATCTTTTTAACCATAGGTATTCTTTCAGGAGCAGTATGGGCTAATGAAGCCTGGGGGTCATATTGGAATTGGGATCCAAAAGAAACTTGGGCATTTATTACTTGGACCATATTCGCAATTTATTTACATATTAGAAAAAAGAAAAGATTGGAAGGTATAAATTCTTCAATAGTGGCCTCTGTGGGTTTTTTTATAATTTGGATATGTTATTTTGGGATCAATCTATTAGGAATCGGACTACATAGTTATGGTTCATTTACATCTAATTGAATTCAATTTAGTAAAGGACCTGCTGACAAATCAAAACATAATAAATATTTTAATATTATGCATATTAATCAATATTCAAATTCAATTCTAAATTCTCTATATATAAAATATCTATATATATAAAATCAAAAAATGAATAAATTAATATTCAATATTAATAAATTAATATTCAATATTAAAAAGAAATATCTAATATATTAAATATCTAATATATTAATAATAGATAATATTTTTATTCATTTTTTGATTTTTCTATTTTAATTAATTAAAATTAATAAATTGATAATAAATTGATCTATTTAATAGAAATTCTTTGCTATTGAATTTGAATATTGAATTTGAATATTGAATAAAATACAAATACAATATTTCAATATTTTTCGTTTCTGGTTTAATAAAATACAATAGATAATAAAATAGAATATATATATAATATTAAGTAAAAGTATAAGAAAACTTCGCATAAACCAAACCGTCGAGAACCCTTTAAATCAAGTAATGTAGTGATTCAAGGGGTTCTCACAAACACCAAACGTATCCGGTTACAATTCCAATTCATTTTTTTTTAAGTTAATCTTAATCTAAAAAGATTTTTTTCATTGTACAAT